TTTCCTCATAAGAACGTCCTCGAATCTGATTAATTATTCTTTGTGCTTTCGAAACAGACATACATATATGTTGAGCTAACACTTTTGCTTTTCTATCTGAATTCTCGTTCTTTATCATAAAAGAAAGTTCTCCCCCGCCAATGAATGAAATGAATGATAAGTGCCTAGGTTCAGTATAGTATAAGATATAAGATAAGTAAGAAAAGTCTAAGTCTTAGTTTAGTATACTATCAAAAGAAAATTCAAATACTATACTCTACTCTTAGTATAATACTATTACTATAATACTATTAATACTATATTAATACTATAAGATAAAGAGTCTTAAACTCTTATATTAAGATAAGACTTTTTCACATGAATACTTAGTAGAGTAGAACGACTAACGACGAGATTTATTATCGTTTCTCGCGTGTTTCGCAAAAGTTATAGTAGGTGCGAATTCTCCCAATTTGTGACCGACCATACGATCTGTTATAAAAATAGGTAAATGTTCCTTTCCATTATGAATAGCGATTGTATGGCCAATCATTGTGGGTATAATGGTAGATGCCCGAGACCAAGTCACTATTATTTCTTTCTCCTTCCTCATGTTGAGTTTTTCCATTTTTCCCGCTAAATGATTAGCTACAAAAGGATTTTTTTTTAGTGAACGTGTCACGGCTGATTACTCCTTTTTAAAAATTTTTGAAATTGGCATTCTATGTCCAATATATCGATCTGAATCTTAAGTATGAAGGTAAGAATAAATACAATAAAATATTGATGAATGAAAAAAAGATAAAATCCTTTAGCTAGATAAGGGAAGGGGCGGATGTAGCCAAGTGGCTCAAGGCAGTGGATTGTGAATCCACCATGCGCGGGTTCAATTCCCGTCGTTCGCCCATCACATTATTTCCAATTCCCAAGATTGGATTTTCAATCTTCCTATTTACGGCGACGAAGAATAAAACTATCACTATATTTGTTTCTTTTCCTACTTCTTCTTCCAAGCGCAGGATAACCCCAAGGGGTTGTGGGTTTTTTTCTACCAATTGGGGCTCTCCCTTCACCGCCCCCATGGGGATGGTCTACAGGGTTCATAACTACTCCTCTTACTACAGGACGCTTACCTAGCCAACACTTAGATCCGGCTCTACCCAAACTTTTTTGGTTCACCCCAATATTACCCACTTGTCCGACTGTTGCTAAGCAGTTTTTGGATATCAAACGGACCTCCCCAGATGGTAATCTTAATGTGGCTGATTTACCCTCTTTTGCAATCAGTTTCGCTACAGCGCCTGCTGCTCTAGCTAATTGTCCACCCTTTCCAAGTGTGATTTCTATGTTATGTATGGCCGTGCCTAAGGGCATATCGGTTGAAGTAGATTCTTCTTTTTTATCAATAAAAACCCCTTCCCAAACTGTACAAGCTTCTTCCAAAGCATACGGCTTTCTAGATGTATATGATGATATCTAGACAGATGGATCTTATATGAATCGTATGATGAAGTACCACATGAGTGGATATATAGGAATCCAAATCTGCCGAATCACTCATGTTATGATCTTCTACATCCTAGGTCTCCCCGTTCCGTCATCTGGCTTATGTTCTTCATGTAGCATTCAGACCGAATGACTCTATGAAATTACGTCGATACTTCCACATATTACGGGTAACGTAGGAGACATCTCTATTTTTCCCCGGGGGGTCTTTATAATTACCGCTGCTTAGCTTTCAATTCGCCTCTGACCATCAAATGAAATGTGAATAACCCGTCCTCCTCTCTTTGAAACGGGGGGCGCTTCCGGTTCTGTGCGCGCTTCAAACAATTTTGTCTTCTCCATATTACCATATCTCTAGAGTCAATAATTTTCTATGAGGAACTACTGAACTCAATCACTTGCTGTCGTTACTCAACAGTTTTCAGTTGAGGGCTATCCCGTAGAGGTACTCCAATTGGATCAGTGATCGATTTCTAGGTTTCGTCGTAAACCTAATTGGTTACTTCCAATTACGTAAATCAATAGTTCAAACCGCACTCAAAGGTAGGGCATTTCCCATTGATATAGGAACTTCTGTACCAGAAACAATGGTATCTCCAATTATAGCCCCTCTGGGATGTAAAATATATCTCTTCTCACCATCCCCATAGTGTATGAGACAAATGTATGCATTTCGATTAGGGTCGTATTCTATGGTTACGATTCTACCAGATATCTCTTTTTCATTCCGTCGAAAATCGATTTTACGGTATAGACGCTTATGACCTCCCCCCCTATGCCCTGCGGTAATGATCCCTCTGGCATTACGACCTTTACCACAACGATGCTGTCCATAGATCAAATTATTCCGTGCATTGGATTTCACTTGACTGTCTACGGCTCCATTGCGTGTGCTCAGGGTAGAAGTTTTGTATAAATGTATTGCCGTGTTATTAAGTCTTTTGCTTTAAGTTCTTTTCTCTATAAGAGGTGGAATAGAATAACCCGGTTGAAGCGTAATGATCATGCGTCTGTAATGTATTGTATGTCCCACAATAGGTCCCATCCTTCTACCCTTTCCCGGGAGTCGATGACTATTCATAGCTATTACCTTGACATCAAAGAAGAGTTCGACCCAATGCTTTATTTCTGTCCTAGTTGATCCTGATTCGACATTAGAAGTATATTGATTGTTCCCCAATAACCGAATACTTTTTTCTGTAAATACTGCATATTTGATTCCATCCATTTTCTTCCCTATGAGTTCCAGTATCCAGTATCGATAAGAATTCAAGAATTCTAGTTCTTACTGTTCATATGGTATGGTATAAATATACCATACCAATTCGTTATGTATGGATGATGCGATTCCATTGATACAGAGCCAATTCCAATAGACTTATTGAATGTTCCGTTCCCATTGGCGTGCATCCAGCAGGAATTGAACCTACGAATTTGCCAATTATGAGTTGGGCGCTTTAACCATTCAGCCATGGATGCTTAAAAGGGATCCTCGTACATCGTGAATAACCAAATTCCAATTCCAATTGAAATGAAATCTTTAGGAGAAATCAATGAAACGACATCAATTCAAATCCTGGATCTTCGAATTGAGAGAGATATTGAGAGAGATCAAGAATTCTCACTATTTCTTAGATTCATGGATAAAATTCGATTCGGTGGGATCTTTCACTCACATTTTTTTCCACCAAGAACGTTTTATGAAACTCTTTGACCCCCGAATTTGGAGTATCCTACTTTCACGTGATTCACGGGGTGCAACAAGCAATCGATATTTCACGATCAAAGGTGTAGTACTGCTTGTAGCAGCGGTCCTTATATTTCGTATTAACAATCGAAAGATGGTCGAAAGAAAAAATCTCTATTTGATGGGGCTTCTTCCTATACCTATGAATTCCATTGGACCCAGAAATGAGACATTGGAAGAATCTTTTTGGTCTTCCGATAGAAATAGGTTGATTGTTTCGCTCCTGTATCTTCCAAAAGGGAAAAAGATTTCTGAGAGTTGTTTCATGGATCCGCAAGAGAGGACTTGGGTTTTCCCAATAAAGAAGAAGTGTATCATGTCTGAATCTAACCGGGGTTCGCGGTGGTGGAGGAACCGGATCGGAAAAAAGAGGGATTCTAGTTGGCAGATATCTAATGAAACCGTAGCTGGAATTGAGATCTCATTCAAAGAGAAAGATAGCAAATATCTGGAGTTTCTTTTTTTATCCTATACGGATGATCCGATCCGCAAGGACCATGATTGGGAATTGTTTGATCGTCTTTCTCCGAGGAAGAAACGAAACATAATCAACTTGAATTCGGGACAGCTATTCGAAATCTTAGGGAAAGGCTTGATTTGTTATCTCATGTCTGCTTTTCGTGAAAAAAGACCAATTGAGGGGAAGAGTTTCTTCAAACAACAAGGAGCTGGGGCAACTATGCAATCCAATGATATTGAGCATGTTTCCCATCTCTTCTCGAGAAACAAGTGGGGTATCTCTTTGCAAAATTGTGCTCAATTTCATATGTGGCAATTCCGCCAAGATCTCTTCGTTAGTTGGGGGAAGAATCAGCACGAATCGGATTTTTTGAGGAACGTCTCGAGAGAGAATTGGATTTGGTTAGACAATGTGTGGTTGGTAAACAAGGATCGGTTTTTTAGCAAGGTACGGAATGTATTGTCAAATATTCAATATGATTCCACAAGATCTATTTTTGTTCAAGTAACGGATTCTAGCCAATGGAAAGGATTTTATTCTGATCAATCCAGAGATCATTTCGATTCCGTTAGAAATGAGGATTCAGAATATCACACATTGATCGATCAAACAGAGATTCAGCAACTAAAAGAGAGATCGATTCTTTGGGATCCTTCCTTTCTTCAAACGGAACGAACAGAGATAGAATCAGATCGATTCCCGAAATGCCTTTTTGGATCTTCCTCCATGTCCTGGCTATTCACGGAACCTGAGAAGCGGATGAATAATCATCTGCTTCCGGAAGAAATCGAAGAATTTCTTGGGAATCCTACAAGATCAATTCGTTCTTTTTTCTCTGACAGATGGTCAGAACTTCATCTGGGTTCGAATTCTACCGAGAGGTTCACTAGAGATCAGAAGAATAAAAAACAAGATGTTTCTTTTGTCCCTTCCAGGCGAGCGGAAAATAAGGAAATGGTTGATATATTCAAGATAATTACGTATTTACAAAATACCGTCTCAATTCATCCCTCGGAACCATATCACATCCCGGATCTGGTTCCGAAGGATGAGCCGGATATGGACAGTTCCAATAAGATTTCATTCTTGAACAAAAATCCATTTTTTGATTTCTTTCATCTATTCCATGACCGGAACAAAGGGGGATACGCGTTACACCACGATTTTGAATCAGAAGAGAGATTCCCAGAAATGGCGGATCTATTCACTCTATCAATAACCGAGCCTGATCTGGTGTATCATAGGGGATTTGCCTTTTCTATTGATTCCTACGGGTTGGATCAAAAAAGATTCTTGAATGAGGTATTCAACTCTAGAGATGAATCGAAAAAGAAATCTTTATTGGTTCTACCTCCTCTTTTTTATGAGGAGAATGAATCCTTTTCTCGAAGGATCAGAAAAAAATCGGCCCGGATCTACTGCGGGAATGATTTGGAAGATCCAAAACTAAAAACAGCGGTATTTGCTAGCAACAACATAATGGAGGCAGTCAATCAATATAGATTGATACGAAATCTGATTCAAATCCAATATAGCACCTACGGGTACATAAGAAATGTATCGAATCGATTCTTTTTAATGAATAGATCCGATCGCAACTTCGAATATGGAATTCAAGGGGATCAAATAGGAAATGATACTCTGAATCATATAACTATAATGAAATATACGATCAACCAACATTTATCGAATTTTAAAAAGATTCAGAAGAAATGGTTTGATCCTCTTATTTCTCGAACTGAGATATCCATGAATCGGGATCCTGATGCATATAGATACAAATGGTCCAATGGGAGCAAGAATTTCCAGAAACATTTCGTTTCTGAACAGAAGAATCGTTTTCAAGTAGTGCAAGTAGTGTTCGATCGATTATGTATTAATCAATATTCGATTGATTGGTCCGAGGCTATCGACAAAGAAGATTTGTCTAAGCCACTTCGTTTCTTTTTGTCCAAGTCACTTCCCTTTTTGTCCAAGTTACTCCCCCTTTTCTTTGTGAGTATCGGGAATATCCCCATTCATAGGTCCGAGATCCACACCTATGAATTGAAAGGTCCGAATGATCAACTCTGCAATCAGTTGTTAGAATCCATAGGTGTTCAAATCGTTCATTTGAAGAAATTGAAACCCTTCTTATTGGATGATCATGATACTTCGCAAAGACCGAAATCCTTGATCAATGGAGGAACAATATTACCATTTTTGTTCAAAAAGATACCAAAGCGGATGATTGACTCATTCCATACTAGAAAGAATCGCAGGAAATCCTTTGATAACACGGATTCCTATTTCTCAATGATATCCCACGATCGAGACAATCGGCGGAATCCCGTGAAACCATTTCATAGAAGTTCATTGATATCTTCTTTTTATAAAGCAAATCGACTTCGATTCTTGAATGATCCACATCACTTCTGGTTCTATTGTAACAAAAGATTCCCCTTTTATGTGGAAAAGACCCGTATCAATAATTATGATCTTACATATGGGCAATTCCTCAATATCTTGTCCATTCGCAACAAAATCTTTTCTTTGTGTGTCGGTAAAAAAAAATCTCTTTTTTTGGAGAGAGAGACTATTTCACCAATCGAGTCACAGGTATCTGACATCTTCATACCTAACGATTCCCCACAAGGTGGTGATGAAACATATAACTTGTACAAATTGTACAAATCTTTCCATTTTCCAATTCGATCCGATCCATTCGTTCGTAGAGCTATTTACTCGATCGCAGACATTTCTGCAACACCTCTAACAGAGGAACAACCAGTCAATTTGGAAAGAACTTATTGTCAGCCTCTTTCAGATATGAATCTATCTGATTCAGAAGGGAATAACTTGCATCAGTATCTCCGTTTCAATTCAAACATGGGTTTGATTCACATTCTATGTTCTGAGAAATATTTACCATCCGGAAAGAGGAAAAAACGGAGTCTTTGTCTAAAGAAATGCGTTGAGAAAGGGCAGATGTATAGAACCTTTCAACGATATTTTTCAAATCTCTCAAAATGGAATCTGTTCCAAACATATATGCCATGGTTCCTTACTTCGACAGGGTGCAAATATCTCAATTTCACCCTTTTAGATACTCTTTCAGACCTATTGCCGATGCTAAGTAGCAGTCAAAAATTTGTATCCATTTTTCATGATATGATGCATGGATCAGATATATCAGGGCCAATTCCTCAGAAGATTCTTCCACAATGGATTCTGATAAGTGAGATTTCGAATCAATGTTTACAGAATCTTCTTCTGTCCGAAGAAATGATTCATCGAAATAATGAGTCACCCTTTCCATTGATATGGGCACATCTGAGATCAACAAATGCTCGGGAGTTCCTCTATTCAATTTCAATCTTTTTCCTTCTTCTTGTTGCTGGATATTTGATTCGTATACATCTTCTCTTTGTTTCCCGAGCCTCTAGTGAGTTACAGACAGAGTTAGAAAAGATCAAATCTTTGATGATTCCATCATGTATGATGGAATTTCGAAAACTTCTGGATAGGTATCCTACATCTGAACTGAATTCTTTCTGGTTAAAGAATCTCTTTCTAGTTGTTCTGGAACAATTAGGAGATTCTCTGGAAGAAATACGGGGTTCTGCTTCTGGTGGCAACATGCTATTGGGTGGTGGTCCCGCTTATGGGGTCAAATCAATACGTTCTAAGAAGAAATATTGGAAGATCAATCTCATCGATCTTGTAAGTATCATACCAAATCCCATCAATCGAATCATTTTTTCGAGAAATACGAGACATCTAAGTCGTACAAGTAAAGAGATCTATTCATTGATAAGAAAAATAAAAAACGTGAACGGTGATTGGATTGATGAGAAAATAGAATTCTGGGTCGCGAACAGTTATTCGATTGATGATGAAGAAAGAGAATTCTTGGTTCAGTTCTCCACCTTAACGACAGAAAAAAGGATTGATCAAATTCTATTGAGTCTGACTCATAGTGATCATTTATCAAAGAATGACTCTGGTTATCAAATGATTGAACAACCGGGATCAATTTCCTTACGATACTTAGTTGACATTCATCAAAAGGATCTAATGAATTATGAGTTTAATAGATCCTGTTTAGCAGAAAGACGGATATTCCTTGCTCATTATCAGACAATCACTTATTCACAAACCTTGTGTGGGGCTAATAGTTTTCATTCCCCATCTCCCCATGGAAAACCCTTTTCGCTCCGCTTAGCCCTATCCCCTTCTAGAGGTATTTTAGTGATAGGTTCTATAGGAACTGGACGATCCTGTTTGGTCAAATACCTAGCGACAAACTCCTATGTTCCTTTCATTACGGTATTTCCGAACAAGTTCCTGGATGACAAGCCTAAAGGTTATCTTATTGATGATATCGATATTGATGATAGTGACGATATCGATATTGATGATAGTGACGATATTGATGATAGTGATGATGACCGTGATATTGATACGGAGCTGCTAACTATGACGAATGTGCTAACTATGTATATGACGCCGAAAATAGACCGATTTGATATCACCCTTCAATTCGAATTAGCAAAAGCAATGTCTCCTTGCATAATATGGATTCCAAACATTCATGATCTGTATGTGAATGAGTCGAATTACTTATCCCTCGGTCTATTAGAGAACTATCTCTCCAGGGATTGTGAAAGATGTTCCACTGGAAAGATTCTTGTTATTGCTTCGACTCATATTCCCCAAAAAGTGGATCCCGCTCTAATAGCTCCGAAGAAATTAAATACATGCATTAAGATACGAAGGCTTCCTCTTCCACAACAACGAAAGCACTTTTTCATTCTTTCATATACTAGGGGATTTCACTTGGAAAAGAAGATGTTCCATACTAACGGATTCGGGTCCATAACCATGGGTTCCAATGCACGAGATCTTGTAGCACTTATCAATGAGGCCCTATCGATTAGTATTACACAGAAGAAATCCATTATAGAAACTAATACAATTAGATCAGCTCTTCATAGAAAAACTTGGGATTTTCGATCCCAGATAAGATCGGTTCAGGATCATGGGATCCTTTTCTATCAGATAGGAAGGGCTGTTGCACAAAATGTACTTCTAAGTAATTGCCCCATAGATCCTATATTTATCTATATGAAGAAGAAATCATGTAAGGAAGGGGATTCTTATTTGTACAAATGGTACTTCGAACTTGGAACGAGCATGAAGAAATTAACGATACTTCTTTATCTTTTGAGTTGTTCTGCCGGATCGGTCGCTCAAGATCTTTGGTCTTCATCCAGACCCGATGAAAAAAATTGGATCAGATTCGTTGAGAATGATTCTGATCTAGTTCATGGCCTATTACTATTATTACTATTAGAAGTAGAAGGCGCTCTGGCTCGGGCGGGATCCTCACGGACAGAAAAAGATTGCAGTCAGTTTGATAATAATCGAGTGACATTACTTCTTCGGTCCGAACCAAGGAATCAGTTAGATATGATGCAAAATGGATCTTGTTCTATCGTTGATCAGAGATTTCTATATGAAAAATACGAATCGGAGTTTGAAGAAGGGGCCCTCGATCCGCAACAGATAGAGGAGGATTTATTCAATCACATAGTTTGGGCTCCTAGAATATGGCGCCCTTGTGGCAATGGTAATCTATTTGATTGTATCGAAAGGCCCACTGAATTGGGATTTCCCTATTGGGCTGGGTCATTTCGGGGCAAACGGATCATTTATCATAAAGAGGATGAGCTTCAAGAGAATGATTCGGAGTTCTTGCAGAGTGGAACTATGCAGTACCAGACACGAGATAGATCTTCCAAAGAACAAGGCTTTTTTCGAACAAGCCAATTCATTTGGGACCCTGCGGATCCATTTTTTTCCCTATTCAAAGATCAGCCCTTTGTCTCTGTGTTTTCACGTCGAGAATTTTTTGCAGATGAAGAGATGTCAAAGGGGCTTATTGCTTCCCAAACAAATCCTCCTACATCTATATATAAACGCTGGTTCATCAAGAATACGCAAGAAAAGCACTTCGAATTGTTGATTCATCGCCAGAGATGGCTTAGAACCAATGGTTCATTATCTAATGGATCTTTCCGTTCTAATACTCTATCCGAGAGTTATCAGTATTTATCAAATCTGTTCCTATCTAACAGAACGTTATTGGATCAAATGACAAAGACATTGTTGAGAAAGAGATGGCTTTTCCCGGATGAAATGAAACATTTGATTCATGTAACAGGAGAAAGATTCCCCATTCCTTAGCCGTAAAGATATGTGGCCATGAAAAAGGGATTAAGTGGAACAGAATTGTCCGGATGGTAGAGTCGTGGAAACACCTGTTTCTTCCATCTTTTCTTTTT